TCCTTCTATTTCTCCAAGTAGAGCCCTTCGCATGGCAATACCTATGGTATCGGCTTGCCCTTTCATGAGCGGGGACAGAATGAAACGACCATAATAAAGACGCTTACCGTCTACTCTTGATTCAACACATTTCCACTGTAGTGTTCGAGTGGATCCTGCTATTTCCTCTCGAACCATACTAAATATTATTATTTGATCAGATCATTGAATCATTTATTTCTCTTGCAATCCGTTTAATTCTTATTTTTACACACGTCTTTTTTTAGGAGGTCGACATCCATTATGTGGCATAGGTGTTACATCACGTACGAAACTTAATAGTATACCGCTTCTACGAATGGCCCGTAATGCTGCGTCTCTTCCGAGACCAGGACCCTTTATCATAACTTCTGCTCGTTGCATACCCTGATCAACTGCAGTACGAATAGCATTTGAAGCGGCGGCTTGAGCAGCATAGGGTGTCTTTCTTCTTGTGCCTTTGAATCCAGAAGTACCGGCGGAGGCCCAAGAGACCACCCGACCTCGTACATCTGTAACAGTTACAATAGTATTGTTGAAACTCGCTTGAACATGAATAACCCCTTTTGGTATTCTACGTCCATTCTTACGTGAACCAATACGTCCATTCCTACGCGAACCAATTTTTGGTATAGGTTTTGCCATCTTTTTTCATCTCATAAATATGAATCAGAAATATACAGAAAGATACGGAGATATCCATTTCATGTTAAAACAGATCCTTTATTTTTACATGGCCCTTCTTTGAGAAATTTTATAAAAGAAAGATTATCCTTGTCTCTGTTTATGTCTCGGATTGGAACAAATCACTATAATTCGTCCGCGCCTACGGATCAGTCGACATTTTTCACAAATTTTACGAACGGAAGCTCTTATTTTCATATTTCTCACTCCTTACCTTAATTTGAAATCTATTCCTTGGAAGAAAATAAGTCTCTTGTATTTTATTTTTTAGCTTCGAGTTGTATCTCTCACCAAAGGAATGTTTTCAAAAATCATTTAATCGCTCGAATCTTTGCTGCGGAGTCTATAAATTATACATCCTCTAGTTGAATCATACCGACTTATTTCGATTTTGACTCTATCTCCCGGCAGTATCCGTATCAAACTGCGTCGGATCCTCCCTGAAATATAACCTAGAATTAGATCTTCATTATCTAAACGGACCCGGAACATACCGTTGGGAAGTGATTCAGTAATTAAACCTTCATGAATCAATTTTTGTTCTTTCATCCAGGTAACCCCTTGAAATATCATCAACTAATGGAGGAAGAGTTATATAACTCACTTTTCCTCTCTATTTCACAAATAGGAAGTTAGAGATCAAATTAGGATACCGGAGGAAGATCACCATATATAGCACAAAATTTCTCCTCCAATTTTTTCTAGTCTAGCTTCTCGATCTGTCATTATGCCTCGAGAAGTGGAAAGAATTACAATTCCCATTCCACCTAAAATCTTAGGAATTTTTTGATAGTTGGAATAGATTCGTAGACCAGGTCGACTGATACGTTTTAAAATAGTTCTATATATTCCTTTCCTAGTCCTTCTATGGCGCAAGGTTGAAACCAAGAAATCTTTGTTACTTTCCTGATGTTTCCGAACGTTTTCAATAAAACCTTCTTGTAGGAGTATTTTAACAATGTTTTCGGTGATATTAGTGGATGCTATTCGAACCGTTCCATTTTTACTCATGTCAGCATTTCTTATAGAAGTTATTATATCAGCAATAGCGTCTCTGCCCATGACGAATTCTAATTATTGGTGCTTCTTAATTTTGATATAATCAACATGTTTTTTTATTTTGAATTATTCAATTTCAATTATTAATTATTAAAAGTATATGCGTGAAACACAATCTATTAATTTAATCCATTTCAGATATCCCACTATAACTATATCATAGTTTCATCTACTAGTATTTATAATACTTCAGGAGCTAATGAAACTATTTTAGTAAAATTCAACTGTCTCAATTCCCGAGCAATCGCGCCAAAAACTCGAGTTCCTTTTGGATTTCCTTCTTGATCAATGACAACCGCAGCATTGTCATCATATCGTATTATCATACCGTTGTCACGTTTGAGTTCTTTACATGTACGTACAATTACAGCTCGAATTACTTCTGATCTTTCTAGAGGCATATTGGGCACTGCTTCTTTGATTACAGCAACAATAACGTCACCAATATGAGCATATCGATGATTACCAGCTCCTATGATTCGAATACACATCAATTCTCGAGCTCCGCTGTTATCTGCTACATTCAAAAGGGTCTGAGGTTGAATCATATCATTTTTATTTGAATCTGTTATTTCAATGCAAAGAATGAGGAAAAAAAGAAATAGTGTTTGTCTAGAAATAAATAAACCCGCGGTTGTTTTTTCATCCTCAATACCCCTTTTGTTTATCTTTAGTTCTATATCCCTATCCTGAAATAATAAATTGAGTTCGTATAGGCATTTTGCACGCAGCTATTGAGATAGCTGCTCTTGCTACAGTTTCTGATACTCCACCCATTTCATAAAGTATTCGGCCTGGTTTAACAACGGATACCCAATATTCGGGAGATCCTTTCCCCGAACCCATACGTGTTTCCGTAGGTCTTATTGTAACAGGTTTGTCTGGAAATATACGTACCCATATTTTTCCACCACGACGTGCATATCGTGTCATTGCTCTTCGCCCTGCTTCTATTTGTCTAGCTGTGATCCAAGCAGGTTCAAGTGCCTGAAGAGCATATCTGCCGAAACTAATATGATTGCCCCGACAAGATATTCCCTTCATTCTTCCTCTATGGTGCTTACGAAATCTAGTTCTTTTAGGGTTATAGTTGATGGTTTTTTATTAATCCCACCTCTACTACAGAACCGGACATGAGAGTTTCCTCTCATCCAGCTCCTCGCGAATGAAAAGATTCGATACAGATACACATCTATTTAATAATTAGTACACTAAACTAAGTAATGGGATTTATTGATATTTCATTTATTACATAGGAAGCTCCATATATGGCTAGATGTGTATATTTATAGATAATGCTTATTTTTAATAACGAATCCCTATTTTTTTTTTACTCTTATCGAGTCAAGCCAATATTGTATTGTAATACAATAAATAAATAAGGGTTTCGCGGGCGGATATTGACTCTTTCCTGCTTCATTCGTAGGATCAATCCACGACCTCTCAGAGTAAATCAATTTGTTCTTGGTTCGTTCCGCCATCCCGCCCGATGAATTATTAGGATTCATTTTTCTTTTATATTTTATTTATATTTTAATAGTAGAATCTTATATAGTCACAAGTTTCGTCGTTCCTATAGCTTCTCCATTAATGGTTAGGCCTGAACTCTGCAACGGAGCTCCCAACAAAATTTGTTCCCGAGCCAATCTCCTCAGTTTCTATTAACCCAGGGCTCTTTATTATTTATATTATACTTTATTATTTGTATTATTATATATATTAATATATCAATATTAATGCTTTATCACACTGCCTTTTATGAGGTGATTCATAGACCATACATATTGGAATCATCTATCATTGATATTTTTGTTCTCTCTTTCTATCACCTTTCCATTTATCCGCATCCCTTTATTTTTTTCTTCAAAATCCATAATCAGATTTTTTTTTTATGAAAATTTCAGTTGTTACAACTATATGATTGATTCAGTCATTCAGTCATATAGTGACTGTTTCTTGGGATCTCGACAATACGAAGCAATAAGTTGGTTATTAGTTTTTCGTTTATTTTATTGTTTTATTTTATATAGTTATTAAGTTTATAGTGGGGGTCAGTCTTTTTTTTGAAGCCCAGCTTTAAACTCTAAAGAAAAAACTAACAAGTCACACACTAAGCATAGCAATTATAAATTATATCAAAAGTAAGATTAATCTATTTTTTATTCAACCTTATATAATTATAATTAGAATTGTTTATTTTTGTTTGATTTAACGGAAAAAGTAAAAAAACAGAAATAGTTTCTAATTTTTTGTTCTATCGCTGGACAGAATGGCAAGATAAAAAAAGGTCTATTATTCCTCGTTCACAAATATCCAAATTTTTAGGCCTAATACTCCATGGATAGTTCGAATTGTATAGGAACAATGATCAATTTTAGCACGAATTGTTTGTAGAGGAACTCTACTTTCTCTGATCCATTCGACACGTGCAATTTCTTTTCCGTCGATACGCCCTGCAATTTGTATTTGAATTCCCTTTGTATCTGTTTGTTCAGTTAATTCAATAGCTCTTTTCATTGCCTTTCGAAACGAAACTCTATTTCTTAATTGTGAAGCCATATATTCTGCAAGAATATTAGGGTGTCCATAAGGTTTTTCAATTCTTGTGATAGCAATATTGAGTCTTCGTTTCACAGAATGCAACTCTTTTTGTACATTCATCTGTAATTCTTCGATCCCTCGCGTTCGGCCCTCTATTAATAAATTGGGAAACCCAATATAGATTATGACCTGGATCAAATCGATTCTTTTTTTAATTTCTATTCGTGCAATTCCAATTCCTTCGAAACCTGGGGATATTCTCTTATTTTTTTGTACATAGTTCTTGATACAATTCCGTATTTTCTCATCTTCTTGTAGACCTACAAAAAAAAATTTTGGTTGTGCGAACCAAAAGGAATGATGATTTTGGGTTGTACCAAGTCTGAAACCAAGTGGATTTATTTTTTGTCCCATATTTTTTTATTCTATTATCTTTTCATCCATTTTTTTTCTAAAGATAAATCGAAATTTTAGATGAATCTCTAAAATTTCGATTTATCTTTTAATACAATTGTTATATGACAAGTGGGTCTTTTTATCGGATAACTACGCCCTCTAGCCCTGGGTCTTAACTTTTTCACAAAGGGGCCCCCATTGACTTCGGCTTTACTAATGAATGAATCAGCTCCGTTCAAACCCATATTATGATTAGCATTTGCTGCTGCAGAATAAACCAATTTTAAAACGGGATAAGATGC